TTTCTATAAAAGAAATAGATAATGAATTAGGAAAGCGGCGTTTTTTTTTTGAACAATAGATGTCTTTCACATCCAGCTATAGCACTGAGAAATCTCTTAATTTTTATTTAAATGGCAGTTCCAAAAAAACGTACTTCTGCATCAAAAAAGCGTATTCGAAAAAATTTTTGGAAAAGGAAGGGGTATTGGGCAGCGTTAAAAGCGTTTTCCTTAGGGAAATCTCTTTCTACCGGGAATTCAAAAAGTTTCTTTGTACAACAAACAAATAAAATAAGTAATAAAACATAAGACGTTAGAATAATCTTAATTGGCCTGACTCAAAAATTGACTCAATTCATTTCGAAAATAAAATTCCCTATTTCCATTTCCTGTTGATTCATTCAACAGGGAATGGAATTCGTTCTGCTCTTCTAATATGTGGAATAAGAATTCTTCTGTTTACCCTACAGAATTCAAAAAGGTCTTCTTTTTTTTGTTGACAAAAAAATACAAGATACGAAATCTACTTTTAGTATATTTTATCATTTCCAAGGCGGGGAATCCCCATCAACCTATTTGGTACAATAATACAAGGTTTTTCTATAGATACGCTTAGAAAGGCCTATAGAAAATCTTTCGTTACGAAAATCACTGAAACTAATTGATTAAAATTCGAAACCTTTTTGTGCAACTTTCTTACTTTTCCTTTTTGATTTTCTCTGAATTCCTATACAGACCCATATATCAATCCACTCAAAAACATTTAGTGAAAGTATTTTGGATAAATACGTGTCAATTTTGAATGAGCCAAAATCAGTTCTTTTTTGTTCCGTGATCTAATTTATTTTTTTGGTTTCGATTTTGGAAATAAAAAAAAAGTTTAGTAAAAAAAACAATGTTTTTGTGTGGGGGGGTTCTGTCCCTTAAGTTATAGTTGTACTATCAAGAGTTCAAGGCGAGGCGAGTATAAAATACACAAGAAAACTAAGGGCCTAAACTAAAAAAATGAACCTTCAAATACCTATTTGAACGAATTTTTATTCAGCAATTTGCATCTTTCCTAAAAAATATTGCATCTTAAATCTAGACGATTGCTTATTCATAGGCTATTATGAGTTCAAGACAAGCCGCTATGGTGAAATCGGTAGACACGCTGCTCTTAGGAAGCAGTGCTAGAGCATCTCGGTTCGAGTCCGAGTGGCGGCATGTCATTTACTAAAAAAAGTAAATAGATCCTATAATGAATTCAATTCCCAATCCCGAGTTTATAATTAAGGGAGTCCTTTTTTCATTTTAATTTTATGATATTTTCAACCTTAGAGCATATATTAACTCATATTTCTTTTTCGATTGTTTCAATTATAATTACAATTTATTTGATAACCTTTTTAGTTGATGAAATCGTAAAACTAGATCATTCATCCGAAAAGGGCATGATAATTACTTTTTTCTGTATAACAGGATTATTAGTTACTCGTTGGATTTATTCGGGACATTTTCCACTAAGTGATTTATACGAATCGTTAATCTTCCTTTCATGGAGTTTTTCTCTTATTCATATAATTCCATATTTCAAAAAAAATCAAAATATTCTAAGCACAATAATTGGGCCTAGTGCTATTTTTACCCAAGGCTTTGCTACTTCAGGTCTTTTAACTGAAATACACGAATCCACAATATTAGTACCCGCTCTTCAATCTGAGTGGTTAATAATGCACGTAAGTATGATGATATTAGGCTATGCAGCCCTTTTAGGTGGATCATTATTATCAGTATCACTTCTAGTCATTACAGTTAGAAAAAACAGAAAATTTTTTTGTACGAGTAATCATTTATTAAATTTTAATGAGTCATTTTTCTTTGGTGAAATCAAATACATGAACGAACGAAGTAATGTTTTAAAAAATACTTCTTTTTTTTCTCCAAAGAATTATTACAGGTCGCAATTGATTCAACAATTGGATTATTGGAGTTATCGGGTTATTAGTCTAGGATTTATCTTTTTAACCATAGGAATTCTTTCTGGAGCAGTCTGGGCTAACGAAGCATGGGGATCCTATTGGAGTTGGGATCCAAAAGAAACTTGGGCTTTTATTACTTGGATGGTATTCGCGATTTATTTACATACTCGAACAAATAGAAAATTGAAGGGTAGAAATTCAGCAATTGTGGCGTCTATTGGATTTCTTATAATTTGGATATGTTATTTTGGGGTCAATCTATTAGGAATAGGACTACATAGTTATGGTTCATTTCCATTAACATCTAATTGAATCCAAGAAGGGGGTTCTTACCAATAGGAATAGAAAAGTGTACAGCGCATATCAATATCAGATAAAAAACTTTGTGTTAACTCGTGAGAATCCGGTGAATCACTAGAATATTTCATTCACCGGGTTCTCGCCAGTTCAAATTTATTTTTTTACTTAACCTAAGATAAGAAGAAAAGCCTTCTTTTTGTCATTGTACAACGAACATTTTTAAAATGATAAGATTTTTTTTCATCAAAACTATCTATAAA